GGCCCTTTCCCAACCTATACAAGGAGAGCGGAAGATAACGAAAGGGAGACAAGGTTCTAACTAAATCATAACACAAACTACCATTACATCTATCATATCAGTCGAGTCGATCCGATTCGTTCTTATCTGCAAGAGAGAACCCGACGCGGCCTCGCCGCGGATGGAGAGGGATTCGAACCCCCGGTATTTCTATCAATACTTCGGTTTTCAAGACCGACTCTTTCAACCGCTCAGACATCCATCCCCTTCGCGCTTCGCCCGCCCTATCTATCCGCGCGCTGGTAGGTATGGGCTTATCTATGTGATTCGCTACGCTTGCTTGCGCCTATCGGCGGATTCTATTGCCTGCTGGTTAGCGAAACTTTTCCGGTAGTACGAATCGCTACGCTTCGCCTCTTTTTCTATATGATAATATGCACCTTGGTTGCTGCGCTCCCTGCGGGTAATAGCAAGAGAGTGAAGAACGAATGATTCTCCAAACAAAACAAAGATTGAGTCCGACTCAAGCGAGTGAGTGAAAGGCGCGGCAAGAGAACAAGTTCGACTCGCGAACGATGAGCAAAGCAAGTGAAGGACCAATCCTTTTGCGCCAATACTGTTGCGAGACTGGTACTTGGCGGCTCACGAGCAAGATATAGACTAAGGCCGTTAACCCTCGCTCTTTTTTTGAAGCCCTTTCTATTTTAGTATGGTTCCTCCATAAAGAACACTGAACGCCCAGCTTCGCAGAGCAGCTCTCTTCCCAGCCCACAGCATAGTGTGGAATCTGGATCCTTTCATCGAGCACCATTTCTTTTAGATAGAAAGGTGTTCTGACTCTATTGGATCAAGTCATAACCTAAGCCTTCTACTAACTTACTATGGTAAGCTCTATTTCAGAGATTGGACTCTCTTACTGTGATTAGCTCCTACTAGTAATAAGCTGTTCCCGAGCCGGGTTCCCTGGATCCACGTGTTCCTAGTCAAATGGATGAATTAAGAACGGGTAGACTGAAAGAGCTCTTGCTCTGCCTATCCTCCTACTTATTATTCTGGGGGCATAGAAAGATACGAACCACCTACTCTTAAAGCAAAGCCCTACCATTAATTTGAATAAAATGAAAGCTGCTTGCCCTCACTAAGAAAGAAATCCCCCCCTTACTCTTGACTCTACCAAGTAAGCAAATAAACTACCTTGGAGAAGGCTAAAAAATGCCTTTCATTTCTCTTTTTTTGTCCTACTTATAGAATAAGTCCTCCAGCCTATCGAAATTTTTGCTTTTATTAATCTTGTTGGCACTAAGTTATTCAATCCACTAGTGCAACTGAAGGAATTCCCTTTTATTAACCAGCCAGAAAAGAGCTCATAACCACTGCTTGTGAACAGCTCTCCTCAACTGAAGGCGCACCAACAGAACAGTTACTATCAGTCTAGTCTCTCTCAGGTCCAGTTTCGATCTCGAACTTACTTTTCTTAATAGATAGGCCGGAAGAGAGATATTCAGAAAACCCGATTTCCTGTCTTACGACAGCCCTACTCAAAAGAGAAAAGAAGACCGGACTAACGATTGAACTTTACTTTGATATCCAGATTGGAACTGGACTGAAACGTCTTTGGATCCTGCTTAGGGCCGGCTTGAACTCCACTTTCACTTTCATATCAACGACTTGCACTTGCAATATCGAATTAGACTTTACGGAATCCTTGCTCCTGGTTCCTATTCACATAGGCCACTCATAAGAATAAGACGTTCAACTCCCTAAAACACGTGTAATTGAGAGACTCAGAATATCAGGGCCTTGGGTAAATGCCTACCTTCAGGAGAATCTTACCGAATGAGTTTCAAACCTGTCCTCTTCGCTTCCCAAGATATTTAGGGAAAAGGGCCTTGTCGGCCACCGCTTGCTGACGACGGAACGCATCGTAAAGGGTTCTCGCCTTAGTTGGAAAGGTAGGTGTTCGGTTCCCTTGCTTGCGAACTTCTTTAGTAAGGGCGGTTTGGAGGTCCCATTCCTCACGTTTACCGTTGTCCCCAGACTGAACTCTTTCAACATTTGTATACTTTCTAAAGAGTCAAGCATGCCCCTGTCCCTGTCTCCAAGTGTGTGATCCACCGATTCGCTGAGTGACTTTTCTTACCGCTGATCTCTCTTAAAGCCCTATCAGACTTCCGGTCCATCCCTTGTTTGCCGATTGAAGAAAGCCTTATATGGTCTCAAACAAGCGAGAAAATCCCTTTCTATCTTAAATAAGCAATCAAAGGCTAACGTCCTTTCTTGCTCATTAGCGCAACGGCTTTCTAAAGATCAATCCTTAACGGCCTTCTTGCCTTCGAGCCCCGGAGCTTGCTGGGTAGTCAAGTGGTCCGTGAAGGTCAAATCAGACTTGTGTTATGCAAGCAGAGTAGTTAAGCCGGAGAAAAAGCAAGAATTCGTTCGATCGACGGAATCAATCCTACTTTCACTGCTGTGGACCGGCTTTCATAAAGCACCTTTGGGCAGCAGCTACTATTGGGAATCAATTCCGAGATCAATTCGACAATGAAACTATTGTTGCAATGATCTTATCTATGTCATTTCTCTTGACGCGATACAAAAGATACTTTCGAGAGTCACTTAGCCCCTTGATCTCTTCTCTCAAAAAAGGCGCTGTGCGGGTAAGTCGATCAAAGTAAGAGCGGGGATCCGGAAGAGAGGGTTGATACTGGGTCAACTATGGCAGTGACTGAGGGTTCTGTGATAAAGACTGAAAACCCTGAGAAAAGGGGTTTTCCTGAGAATAAGAGTAAGCGTTCAGGTACTGGTGCTATGACCTTAAATTCAAGGTGGAAGATCCTCCCCTGGTTCGAGATCACCCTGAATGAAGAGTGGGCGAACAAAATGCAGAACATATCAGAGATGTTGAATTCTAAGATTGATCCTTCAAGTCAAGGCCAAAGAACAAAAGACAAATAAATAAGGGCTGCACAAGACGAAAAACCAGAGGCAAGGGGAATGTAAAAACAACAATAGTTCCACATGATTATATGGATATGGAATGTCAGAAAAATCGGTAAAGTCGAGAAGCGGAGAGAGGGCGTTAAGCATTATATAAGAGCACAAGAGGCAGATTTGTTGGTGGAACCCAGGAGTGGAAAGGCGGCCAGAATTACCAGATGCTTGGGAAAGGATTGTAGTAATGCTGTGGAGACGGGAACGGCAGAATTTTGCTGATCTGGAATATAACTATCAGATACAGAGATCTGATCAGGTTGTAGCTGCTGGGAAAAAAGAATTGAGAAACATTGGACGAAGGCCTCTTTCCTTATATCTGAGAGGAGATGTCTTTTGGAGCAGCTAAAGGAAGTGTCTAAACGCATCCAGGGTGACTGTCTAGTCACCGGGGACTTTCTTTCTGCATTAGGCCTTTAAGCAAGTGAGGTCATGCCTATTCCGTCAATCTCTATCTACTCTTCTTGCCAGCGAGCCAGTAGCAGTAGTAGTGAAGTTCAGGTCTGGAAGTGATCTTCGTTATTACAGTTAGGACAGCAAGGGATGGCAGTAGATCTTTCCTTGAATCTTTTTTGACTTATGTCTTTTTGCTGTTATGTTCAGTCTGGTTGTTAAATGCACTATATAGAAAGTGTAGACCAGTTCTTGAGAGACTGAGAAGGTTTCGATAAGACCTGTTTTCTTCAAGCAAAAGAAAGGAAGTTCAGTATGGTATGTCAATTTTCTCCTAGTTACTAGAAAGCATATAACTAATAAGGATTACTAGGAATCTTTCTCCATACTAGACTACTCCTTTCTCTGGTAGGCTGGCTATCTTTTTTTGAGTTGATTCAAACAATAGATATAGATTAATAAGTCACTGACTCATCAAGCTGCAATCCATGTTGTCCTTTCAGCATTCCACTAGTGCTTGATTTCATTCTATCATTGGCCTTTAATTCAAACCTATTCTAGGAGAAGAGAGTTATCTACGTTTATTATCAAGCTAGTTAGATGAGACAAGACAGTTAGCCCAGGATGAGTGCCAAAGACAAGATGCGCAAGCAAGCTGGACACGAAAACTAAGGATAGACGCGCTGGGATAGCAAGCAAGTTTGTTGAAAGAAAGAAACAATAGAAGTTAGAATGTGCTGCTGAAAACCAGGTTATAGGGCTTGCCATGGTAAACCTCTTGTAGCAGTCTCAGTCCCCAATCCGCAGAATAAAGGTAAGCCGAGCCTGCTGTTTGAGTGTTAAAGGTTGCAGTCCCCGAGGTAACACTTTCGTCATTACCATTCTCAGTCCCAGTTCCATTAGTCCCTGACTCTGTCAAGCCATCAGGATCATACAAGGAAGAAGGAGGAAAGGAAGCTAGAGATAGCAGATTCTCGGGGGATGCAATTGATTTTGAGTTTAAGTTCTCGTTGCAGCAGTCCCCTTACCAGATGGAGTTGCAGCCTTGGATCTAGTTGCAGTGCTAAGACCTGCTTTGAAAAAAGCAGCTATATTTTCATCTTCTGGAGAAAACGAGCGTAAGTAGCATACCGGGACTTATAGAATGGATAGCTTTTCTCCTAGCGAACAGCAGAGATTGTGATTCCATCTAATAAAGAGTTCAAGGTTTATTGCTCTCATAAAAACCTCTATCTATTGTCCCCGTGTGAGCCATATGAGTAGTCCCTTCCCATTGTAGGAGGGAAAGTCAAAGGATTCATTCACAGATGCCCTGCCCCTAGAGCCCTACCATGGAATAAAGATATAGCCCCCCAAGGGAAAAGAACCATGTCGTAAGCCCAAACCTCTCTTTCTCTTTGCTTTGCTATTTCATCTGAATCCCTCTCTTTTTGAATGTCCATAAAATCCTAAGGCTAGCCAGTAGAATTATTTGAGGATCAGGCAAAGGATAGACAAAAAGCTTTGGCTAGTTGTTTCTCAACCTCGAACTATTAGATCTATCTTCTATTTTGAATATGAAACGTAGTAAACTCAAATCTATTTCAAATAGACAGAATTAGAACATCCCTCCGCTTAACAATGGAGTTATAAGATCCCTCGCCTTTTTTGAAATCCGAGTTATTTCATCCATTAAGTCGTAAGTCAGTAAGTAAGAAAGCAGATATGGTTTCAACAAGTAATCTTTTTTTTTCTTTTCCTGATAAGCAAAAAGGTCAAGCGTAGTCACTCCAATTTTGAGCCTTGAAAGCAGAAGCAGTCCCCTTTACAGTGCAGCTAGTAGGAGCCTCCTTCAAAGCAAAGAGGGTAATATATATAGTATCGGTAGAAACCCCCATATAGTGAAAGTGCCTAATCCAAGGGGTGAAATAACTCGGGTTAGGTTGAGAGCTTAGCCTACTCTTTCTTTCCAGTCTTTCCCGCTTCCCTTCCTAGGGCTTTATGTAAGCATGTTAGAGCTTTACTTGTTGTGATAGCGTAAGCCAGTGGCGAGTCCCTTTACCCTTGACTTTTTAGTAGGATAGGATGGATTCCCCTATGTAGCATTCTCACTCGTATCCGCATAAGTATCCTTAGTTGTAGAAGTCCCTCCCCTCGCCCAATATCAGTCTTTTTAGAAGTGCTCCTAAGCGTAGGCGGGGGGATAGAGAATGTGGATGTTAAGCTCTTCTGGTAATAGATATCCTTCTTCCCTATAGAGAAGTAGGGCTAACGAGAAGCTCTAACTATCTCCTTGGTATTTGGGCAACATAAGCGATAGGTTTCTTGGGTTTTCTCCAGCATAAAAAGTACCAGCATTTGTACCAGTATCCGTGTATGTCCCAATTGTGGGAGTATCTTTCGGACAATGGTAAGCCGATGTAGCTCCCTTTCAGGCTTTAGTGTCCTTCAAAATATAGATCCATTTCTTTCCCTCTATGTAAGTTAACACTGATCCAGTTTAAGTATTAAGCTAAGCCCATCATATAGTGAAAGTGCCTGTCCTCCTAGACCACCCAATAGAAGTCTAAGTAGTTGCCCCGTGCCCTGAAACTAGTTTTCTGGAATGAAATACTTTTAGGAGAGAAGGGGTAGACGAGGCTTTCTCTGTTCTCGACTATGGTGCTATTGACTTAAGTGGTGACATATCGGATCTTGCCATTGCAAGGAGCGTGGATTCCTTTTTTCGTAAGAAAGGGGCGGAACTTCTATCCTTGTTCTCTTTGCAGGATTGGAGCTTTTAAAGCAGTCTTAGGTTGGCTATTAAGGATTAAGCCATTCGACCCGACACATCTACTGCACGATCCTTTGGAGCCCTACGTAGGGGACTGGACTGGATTAAAAAAAAAAAGAACTACATCTCCTTCCTTACCAGCATGTCTGGGATTCCTGTGGTTCTTACCGCCCCAGTGAATGTGTAGGTTAGTACGAATTACTATCAAAGACAGAGCTGAGACCTATAGGTTGGATTTAAGTCCCTAGTCGTATCTTCTAGCAGGTTTGGTGTTCTTTGTTGCCGTAGACCAGGTTTCGGATGCCAGCATTCTTCAGTTCAGATAGGCCGAGAATGAAGCTGATCTTTATTCTCCATTCTCCGGTGCGTAGGCATCGTCTGGGCGATCTCCCCTTTGACTTTCATTTGATAGAAAGATTGTCGCAGTTGAGTAAAATGGGGACTGGTTTCAGTCAATTCGTGCCCGCAGGAAAGCAAATTGGAGCGGTAGGATCACTCTTTCTTTTATCATACATAGCGATGGCTATCTTGAGGGGACTCTCACAACTCTCTTTCCCTTCCCCTTTTTCAATCCGGCCGATGCCATTTCGAGAAGCGATGCTTCTAAAGGTACAATGTACGACGGGTGGTGGTCGGATGAACCGAGTAAAGAGAACTAGCCAAGCTCCTGAGCAAGCTGATCTCTTAACAGCTCGAATAAGATATTACCTTAGCACTTTCACTATACAAATAACCCATACCCCTTGACCCAGCTGTCCCGATGAAACGAGATCTAAGACCTGCTGGGCTTCTTGGGTTGGCAGCACCCACTTTCAGTGTGTTTGTTGAAGTCCGGACAGACCGACTTGACCTTGAGATGTCTACGCTCAACATATGAGCCGGAATAAAGATAAGCAGAGCTTGACTTAACTTACGCCCGGGTCTATTCTTTTATCAAAAAATGTGATCTGGGACTCTTTTCGTAAAGGCAAGGATATTCAGAGTCTGCAGATTGCTCTTGAAGGAAACTGGAATTTATTCATTATACATCCACTTACCCTGAAGGAATCTCTTGCTGTATGCAGAGAATAAAATGGCTTTCTCATTGAAAAAGAAAGGGGCCTTCCCCATTTCAATGCGGCAGCAAATAGCATAACTTATTTTGATAAACTTATACGACAAAGAGCCAACGAGTTCACCAATTTGAGTATTATATGGTTTTTAGTAATGGATCTAGGTTTGCAAAGTCCTTTCTTGAATTCCATAAAACCCTTATTTTTCTTTATTCTACTTATGGATTATGGAAGAAGCTTTGAGAAAGCGTATATGTGCATGCACCCAAAGGTCAGAGCTCATTCTCAATCCCATTGGTACGATGCCTACTTCTTTACTATTGTTGATGTCTTCTTAGGCTAATGTGGTGGAATCGGTTAATATTAATAGGAGAAAACGATGTAAGAATGGTTAAATGCTTGTTTTGTTTTTTTTGGAAGGCCTTGCAAAAGGCTTCAACTTTCGACTAGTTTCACTACTTCTTGCACAACTCTTCCGAACATCCCAGATCTTCTTCAGGGGCAGTAAATAGTATTGTAAGCCCTTTAGTCCACCTCCCCTTTGCTTCCTTTTCTAACTCAATAGTCTTTTTTAAAAAGTCTATTTCCCTTATTAAGAAAAATCCCCTTTTTTCTAATCTAATATAGGAAAGCACCCCTTCCCAATAGGAAGATAATATTCTTCAAAGAAAGGGCCCTAGAGACCGAACTCATCATATTGAATGGCATCCGAAGCGTAGGGAACTTTTTCTTGTGTAGCAGCGGCTGAAAGCCTTGAATCTTCCGTTAGATCAGTTGAATCAGGGGCCACAGGTCTCTCCTACGATAACTAGAAAGAGCTACTTCTTCGAGGGTCGAGCCCTGTCCTTTACATTATGTAAGTTGGGCTTCCCCGATCTTTTCTGTTTTCTTCCCTTCTAGTAAAGTAGATCCCGACCTCAGATAATATTGGTGACGACCTGCTTTCTCCCGAATCTGATTGATATCGAATAAACTATCTCACAATTCGCCGTTGGACACCTGGATTTCTTTCCTCAGAGACCACAATAGATTCCGTGGGGGCCTGGGTTCGTGTCCCGAATCCGAATCTACCACTGGAAGAATATGCAACGACTGCATTGAAAGGTATTGGGGATGCTATTGGGAAGACGCCTCAATAAATTGACCAGGGGAGGCTCGGGCATGGACTAAGGGCTGCCGGGCTGACTGAAGAGATAAGGCATTTTGACAAGCTAAAATAACACGCTAGGGGGAGAGTCCCAGACCCGGATACACATGAACTACCTTTAAAAACCTCCGCCCCTTACCCTCGCTTTACGAAAGAGACCCTGATCTCTCGCTAGACCTCAAAGTAGAAAGAAGGATTAGGCCTTCAAGGAAATGGAGATAGAGTTGTTATAATATAATCCTTAGTTGAAGGATAGGTAACTGCTGGTTTTGAAAGCCTGAGGAAAAGAAAGATCAGTCCATTTAGTGGACTTGAAACTAGAGAAGGAAAGAAGGAATTAGAGTAAGCGGGAAGGGGATCTTAAGTTAAACCCGCCAATCCCTTTTTTGCCTTGTATGAGGAAAAACAGCTAACCCGTAAGCTAGTAAGTCACAGTCACCAGGGGAGAGAAAGAATCAGGCCGCTAAGGAAGAAGAAGCAAAATTGTTGTCCCGCGCTCGGGACCTGTTAGGGTAGTGAGCAAGCATAGGAGCCAAGCAAAGCAATCTGGGCTTAGGTCGGGTTAGCAGACTCCAGATCGGAAAAACGAAGTGAACCTAAGAAGGAGGCTAGAGGAAGGAAAGAGCTCAAGTGAGCTTGAAGCAACAAGGGCAGTGGGTTCAGTTCCCACGCGGGGAAGAAAGTTCATAAGTAGAGCTGCTCCTGCAGTTCTAGGGTTTTCTAATCTGTTTTCAAAAGCGAGATGAGGTTATTTTTAGACTAGACTAATGGGCGTAGCGACTTAGCTCGATAGAGCGAGCACAAGACCGGGCACTCGATGCAAGAAGGGGAAGGCATGGTTTTATTCCATAGGAGCAGAGTAGCGAAAAAAGGAGTTAGACAAATTAGAACATAAAAAGAAAATAGAATAGAATAACAGTTGAAAGCTCTTAGCCTAGGGCAGGTGTAAGGTAAGGTAAAGGGCCAGGCATGGTTCACCAGGCGTACTAATTTCATTCGATGGAATCATGATCATCGACCCTCACTCACTAGGGGAAGCGGACCATTGCTTCTCTTTGACTCGTGGAAGGTATGTAACTCCTTTAATTGTAATTGAATTTCTTTTAACTACTTGTCCATATAATATAACACATGTCTCATTCCTTGGGACACAAGTCTCTATATACCTTATTGCTTCAAAGATCGCGGACATGGGAATTTTCCAACCGGAGAATCACGATTGAATCCCCAAAGGGTATGGTATTCGGAGAATCGGTAAGACATAGCAGATCCTCAGTCATTGGCAAAGTCCCTTTTCTCCACCTTTCCTGGAACTTATGCCATACCCCGAGATGGATTCGAACCACTTCCCCTTTCATGTTCGTTTGAGCTACTGATACCGGAACCGCTCTCTCTCTGGATCTGAACCTGGATTATCTGAGCATCTTATATATAATATAGTCATAAGCTGGATCTACTGCTTAACCAAAAGATTCAATTGCTCCGGGTCAACTTCTCCCCCTGCTGCTACTGGAGAAACTGGATATCGATCTAAGAGATACTAGACCAGGTGTGAGAGGAAGGGATGCTGCTATTGATGGACCGGTGCTATCCCCTAAGAATCAGGGAAGCCGCTATTTCAATATGCACCTGGAATTTCATCACATTGGTAGAAGAAGAAGAGGAGGGAATTTGGATGGCTGGGTACAATGATGATTCTCCCCTGCCTGAGGCCTAGGGGCTTTTCTTCGTTCTGCTGCTTGCCCTACTCCTCGAGCTGGATTTGAAGCTCTCGAACCTCGAAGTCAGTTTCGGATTTGGCTTTCGTGGGGTTCAATGACCCGATCTCGCCTAAAATGCCCCGGTTTCATAGAGCACTAATGATCATGACGACGATAATTAGGTCCCCGTGGGAATCCTACTTTTCTTCTTTCGTACGTAATAAAATATAGCAAAGCCAGAGCTTGAAGCATGCTCTCTTCGTTGCAGTGTAAGAGGCATAAAGAGGTATCTGCAGTACTTGGCCGCTAATACTGACTAGTAAGTATACTACAATATATGGTGATAGTGAATTTGACTACATAAAGGATCCTAAGTCTTGCAGTAGTACTCAAAATCTTTCTTTTTAAAGTCTAATAATTGTACCGAACATGATTTAACCACTATCATGTAAGCCTGGATGAATCCCTGATTCCGAACTCTATATGAGTCCAATGAGGCTATATATATACGCTGGCCTCCACTTGTGCCCTATGTGACTTTTGACTATGTCGTAAAGTGAGGGATAAGCGTTCTCTAATTTCTCATCTTTCCTATGGGCATGAGTTATTCGATCAAAAGGGGCATGTGAGGGAAGTTGATCTTATCACCCTACGATAATGTTGAAAGGTTTACCGGATCTAGTTAGTATGATAATATTAGGAAATAATACTCTTCAAGCCCAAACGTTCCTAGCTTTCCCGTTGGTTTAAAGAGTCAAACTTCCGTAAGAGTAGTGAGTAGGTAAGGATGAGTTCACTCATACGAAGACGGGGACTGAAGATTCTCTTTTCTTCTTTCCCTTATTGTAGAAGCTAGGAAATTCGGAGTAACCTATGAGCTGGGGAGCTTTTCTTTATGCGGAACCATAGCTGAGAGAGGCTGCTCCGTATCTGCAGAAGAATGAGGCCGCGTCGGTTGATGAACAACAGGAGAAGGCCGCAATACATCTCCATCATCATTCTCCCTCGGGGCTGATTAATTAGGTTAAGGAAAATATGATCATTAAAGAGAAAAGATACATCGAGTCTCTTGGATTTCACGTCATAGCATCTATACCCGGACTGAGCATATCCAAGAAAGACACAAGTGGTTGCCTTGGGGACAATAAAGATCTTAACTGCGCAGGAACAAAACACGTGCATCCAAAGACTCAAATGCCTATAGTATAGTAAGAAGTTCGTGAGGTGCCGCTGCTGCTTCTTCCCTCTCTCTTCCCCCAGGAGAGAGATGTCTTTCTTTATGCACATCCATATACATAGCCAGACACAAAGGTGTATACAATCCGGTCCAAATCTGCGGTTCTTTCAGTTCATTCACTGTAGGTTCTTTTACTTGCTCTAGTGGCTGGCAAACCGAGAGGGGAGAACGAATGGCTTAGGAATCGACCGGTGGAGAGCAGACTTGTGGAGCTGCAGCTTGGATTATCGTAGAATAAGAGGATAGGATTAGGAAATGACTTAACTTAAAAGACAGATGCCGCCGCTGCGGGGCGGGGGAGCTACTTGTCTGGTCTTGCGGTGCACTCATTCCCGTTACGAGAATGAAATGACGCCCCAGCTTGACTCGAGACCAAGACTCCTTACAACTCGCACCAGCCGGAGATAGATTCCATTTCTATTAAAAAGTTCCCTCTACCTACTCGTGTTCGTAGCTCGATCGGAGGTCAAAGACTGTGGTCCGGCGGAAAAACAGAAGTCGTCCGTATCAAGTGATACGTGAATTGCTCAGTAGTGCTTCGCCACTACCGTAGCTGGCGGAAATAGCTTAATGGTAGAGCATAGCCTTGCCAAGGCTGAGGTTGAGGGTTCAAGTCCCTCCTTCCGCTCCTGGCTTCGTCGTTTAGTGGTAACGAGTGGAGTGCATAAGCCCCTTGACTGACGAGATAGGGGCGAGCAAAAGCTCCTTGTATAGGGTGTTAAGCACCTATCTTACTAATAAGAAGAAAAGCCAAAACCTACTCCTAACATTCATCAGCCGTTGCGCGCTAGCCTTTTCCCTTACTAGTCAAGGGGCTGCTAGTTGTAGCGCGCAGTGTACTAGTGAATAGGAAAAGCGAATTGAGATTACTAATGACGGAAGGAGGTTGAGGATAGAACATGTTCGGTGCCTCGCCCTTGTCTCCTTCGCCGGAGACTAAAAATGATGGGACGATAAGGAAGAGGCATAAGCATCGCCTCTCGTTGATACGAATCCCGCCATAGAGAGGAAGTCTGGGTCCCCTCGATCGCCCTCCCTTGAACCTGGAACTGGTCGAGAGAGATGAACCCGCACCAACGAATCGAAACCCCCAACTAGAGATGGAATTCCATCACCTAAATAACTCAGTTGAGAGCTCCGTGACTGGAAAAGGGGAAGCAATGATTGATAGGCCATTCCCCCCGCACCCTCTCTTGAGCTCCCTCCCATTCCACTAATCCGTTGTTACTGATTCATTCAAGGCATAGACAGCCCATTTCTTTTTATTAGCGCAGGTGTTCGTCAACGTGAAAGCCGCTGAACTTAAGACTCGAGTTGAGAAAGAGGGCGTGTTTCTGGGACTGGGGAAGACGGGTGGATTATAAGCTAGGGGCAAATCTAAGGTTTGTCCATCGGGATTGGGCATGGACGAGCGGCCAGCATTGATGAAAAAATGACAAACCCATCGCATCATTAACCGGTGTAGGATTCAAGATCGGGTCCAGGATTCGAGTAAAATCTACCTTCCCTCTCATCTCAGGGTGAGGCAAGGAATTCAATCAAATGCTCGTTGTTCAATTTGCTCAAGAAGTTGGACTTCTCCGACCCTTGACGGGGAAGGGCATAGCCTCACCTTGCAGTAGGAAGGTGTTCGTTGTTGGGACGGACGGAGGGGAGGAGGAATTTAATACTCCTGGGGATTCATCACTAAGACAAGAGCTAGATAAGCATGGTCACTGTATCGGCGGTCGGGGCCGGCGCTCCGCGTTCTATCTAGGTTCCGCTCTTTTCTATAGGCCCCACCTCACATAGAAGAAGGGGAACCTCTTCCATAGAAGTGTGAGCGGGAAGGGATGAAATCACTCATCGGTTCTTCCGTGATCCATTTCATGTAAACTCTAATTAGTTCTCAAAATGCCTACTTTACAAAACAAAGGGATCTCCCGGGAACCTTATGGTTCCCAGTAACCCCGGCCGTCGGTAACCTTCTAAACCGTCAGCATTTGGTACTCTCTCGATAGCTTCCAATAGTTCATTGGTGTAATGAACCGCATCAAAATCATAATATGGTTGCGGGAACCGACGACGGTGACGAAGCTACTTTCGGTGGACGGGGAGCCAACGAGTTCAGTCGAACAGCGTAACGAGTATAAGGCCGCGTCGGATCACCTACTTTGATAGGCATAGCATTGCAAGCTTTTAGAGCAGAGAGCTTTCTTTCTATTAGAGTCGCGAGCTTGTTGTAGTCGGTCCTAAGGGAGAACCTTGCTGCTTACTTGCTATATCCCCGCGTTTTCACGGCTCGTTCTTCGAGCCCTGCTTCTCCCTTCCCCCTCCCCCCGTTCCTACCGTCCAAAACAGGTCTATGGAGTATAGCCAAGTGGTAAGGCATCGGTTTTTGGTACCGGCATGCAAAGGTTCGAATCCTTTTACTCCAGATTATGATGGTAGAGATTGATTAAAAGAGTTTCTGCGACGGGTGAGAAACCTATCTACAGGACTACTTTCGGGGTTAAAGGAAGACCTTTCTGTTTCATTCCTCAGATGGTGTCGGATCAGCTCGACATCAATATCGTTGGATCTAATATCTTATCCTCTTCATGCCTTATTGACCGAATGAATAGAGACGTAAGGCAGGGAAGTTGAAGCAGAGATTGGTAGCGGGCTTAGATTGCGAGTAAGACATTATCTTTAGTAGTTGTTGTATGTGTTCCATATCAATAGTAGGAGTTCTATGAGTAGTGTGATATTTAATGGTATATTTCAGGGTCGAACTGAACACATGGATGTGCATTTTATCTTCTAATAAGGGAAAAGATTCAGCAACCTATTGCCTTACCTCGGCTCTGACGCATCTTTGTGTACTTCAAATGTCTTAGAAAAATTAGATTTTCGCATATCTACTATACTATACAGAATTCTCTTCTGGGCAATGGCTTTCTAACTTCTTCTTGGGTAGCTCCTAGCTGTAATGAGAGGCAGAAAGCGAAGCGTCGTTTAACTACAACCTTCTAAAATAAAAACAAAGCATCGATAGTAATTTATGGATTATATACAAAGGATAGTAACCCGGCCGGCTAGCGATAAAAGGCTTGGACCAGCTCCTTGTAGGGTGTAATTCCATTTGTCCCAATGTCATCAATATCATAGTATACGAACAGGTCAATCGATGATGAGTGAACCTTACCCACTTCTTTCTTATATTCTTTGTTGGCACACGCTAATGGAAGAACCAAACAAGGGAATGGGATGATCGATGGTACCATTTTCTTCCTTCCTGACTGCAATGGGAAGATCAAGGCACCGGCAATCTTTCGGATGTGAGTCAGTTTTCCATACCCTCACATGATCGAGACTCTCCTATCTCCATTTCTCTGGTCACATATTAGAAAAGAAAGAAGGGTCAGAGATAGCCGGGTATTTGACTTATTAGCAAGCAAGCCTCCTGCTCTACTTGGAAAGGAAAGTCCATGGAAAGCAAGGAAAGACCGTAGATATTAGAAATGTCTATCTTTCATCTCCCTTTTGACGATCTCCAACCCGTACTACTCACTTAGCAGAGTCAACCCGTAATGAGATCGCCACTTGTTTTGTTGAGTCGGGTGTGAAAGACAAAGTCTAGTTGTAAGTTTCCATTCCTCTGAGCACACAAGACAGAGTGCCGTCCGGGCTTTCGGTTTCGTTAGCATCATGCGACAGAAAAGAAGGTAGTACTTCAGTCGCCTCCGATACCATAGGAAGGAGCCACAAAGTATTGGAGGGGAGGCATT